CTCTATCAATCACCATCTACTTCAGAGATGCCTTCTGAAACATTTTTCAAATCCAAAAGTTCAATATCTTCCCACGAATTAGTGAATCAGGCAGGGTTCTTTTGTGCAGAATAAGAAAGAGCGGGTCAATCTTTGAAAATTTCATTGTAAATGTAGTAAATGTGAAATACTCATACAAATACAAATGGTGGAGAGATCAAGAAGATGCAGCAGGATCTTTTATCTGATTGGTTAGTCAAGCATGAGCTAGTTCATAGATCTTTGGGCTTCGATTGCCGAGGAATAGAGACTTTACAAATCAAAACCGAGAATTGGTACTCCATTGCTGTCATTTCATATGTATATGGTTACAATTATTTACGCTCCCAGTGTGCCTATGATGTAGCACCAGGCGGATTTTTAGCTAGTGTGTATCATCTTACGAGAATACAATATGGTGTAGATAAACCGGAAGAGGTATGCATAAAAGTATTTGTCCCAAGGAGTAATCCTAGAATCTCGTCTGTTTTCTGGATTTGGAAAAGTGCTGATTTTCAAGAACGCGAATCTTATGATATGTTGGGAATCTCTTATGATAATCATCCACGCCTTAAACGTATCTTGATGCCTGAAAGTTGGATAGGCTGGCCCTTACGTAAGGACTATATTACCCCAAATTTCTATGAAATACAAGATGCTCATTGAATGATAAGGAAACTAATGTTCACTTATACGACACAACTCCAGATTTCATTCAAGTCAAGGAATATTTTGACGTTCTGTTCTAGATGAAACAGAGTAACAGGACTCTAATTCGTATTATGGATAGGCCTAAAAAAGGCTTCATTGCTATTCCCAAAAGATCATATCTATTTTGTATGAGCAGAAACAAAAAGATGAATCAAAAGAGTTCTGCACCATGAACTTTGTACCGCGCACATCACTTAGACAGACCTCGGAACGTAAGCAAGAGTGAAGAAATAGAATAAATATAAAAGAAAATGCGAAATTCCGAAATAAAAAGGGATTGAATTTTATTTGTACTGTGTCTGAAATGCATCCTGTTTATTCCTATCCTTCAACTCCTCTATACTTTTTTTAAGTTTTTTTAAAACTTTTTTCTTGATATATATATATGAAGACTTAACACTTGAAGACTTAACACTCTTTTTGAGTGAGAGAAAGCACAATATGAACAAAGAAGAAAGAAAAAAGAAAGAAAAAAGAAAGGGGAACATAATCCCACTTTAGTTCTTTACCATAACCATACATATATTTTTGACCATCTCTAAAAATGGAGGTATATATCTATACGCTAGATGAAGAAGTATGTATCATGCTCTAGACTATTAACTAACGAATATATATCCCGATCTGTCTCGATTAATTTGTATAAATATACATCCGATATATTATTCATATGTCAGGAACCAGATTTGAACTGGTGACACGAGGATTTTCAGTCCTCTGCTCTACCAACTGAGCTATCCCGACATTTCCCGTGCATCATCCTAGTAGAGTACTTGTATCTATGTCAATTAAAGGGACTAAAAAAGTATTAAAACTAATAAATGTAAGGATAATGATATAGACTGTGAATGATTCAATAATAGAGATTCCTTGCCCATATATGTTCATTTGTACAGGTATCTATCCAAATTGGGATAAGATCCAAAGATTTCTCTTCGGATCCATTTGTGAAAGAGTAGAGTGAATGAGAAAGAAAGATAGTGAATTTTGTTTGAACCACTGATGAAAAAAAAAAAAGAGGATAAATAAATAAAATAGTTAGGAAGTAAAATGGACTTTTTGTTGGGGATAGAGGGACTTGAACCCTCACGATTTCTAAAGTCGACGGATTTTCCTCTTACTATAAATTTCATTGTTGTCGGTATTGACATGTAGAACGGGACTCTCTCTTTATTCTCGTCCGATTAATCAGTTTTTCAAAAGATCTATCAAACTCTGGAATGAATGATTTGATCACTGAATGTTCGATTTTTCCTTCAACTTCGATTGGAATGGATTCGAAATAACTCTGAATTTTTTCTTTCATATATATATATTCGATAGATTCGGGTCGTGATTAATCGTTTGATATGTTAGTATGTATACGTACGTATTAGATATATAGGGCCGTCCTTTCTGTAATTTCGATAGAGGGATTCCAGCTACCAACACAACGTAGTCAACTCCATTCGTTAGAACAGCTTCCATTGAGTCTCTGCACCTATCCTTTTTTATTCTAGTTTTATAAACTCTTGTTTTCAAAATAAAGATTTGGCTCAGGATTGCCCATTTTTAATTCCAGGGTTTCTCTGAATTTGGAAGTTACCACCTAGTAGGTTTCCATACCAAGGCTCAAGCCAATCAAGTCCGTAGCGTCTACCAATTTCGCCATATCCCCTTTGATTTGAGACCAAGATCCAGTTAGAATTCCACCCATCTCTTTCATTTATTTTGGAACCGTTGAATTCATTAGATAATGATTCCCATATCGAAAAAGTGTATGCTGCTATTTGATTTTTTTGGCGATCCTCTATCAGTTTATCTCTATTGGATAAAACTTGTTTCAATCAGAAATGATTCTATCATTGATGTATCCGCAATTCAATATGGATAGATATATCCCACATATATATGTTTCTCCCTCCCTTTCTTTTTTACAGTGCGATTTGGAATACTGGAACGGTCGATATTCATTCTTTTTTTTTTTCGTCCTATCTCTTCCTTTTCCGAATGAAACCAGAAAAATGTCTTATTCTAATTTGGATTGTGTATCTTTATCCTTATCTTATCTTTTTCTTAGGACCGATCCGCTCGCTATAATTATTGCTATAACTGCTTTACTTTACTTTAATTTACTTTAATTTAAATTTAAGAAATAAATACTTTTTATATTAAGTTTATAATCATAATTTCTAAATTGATATTATCATATATATATATATATTCATATTAAATATATATATATATATTCATATTAAAATATAAATAAATGTATAAATAAATTAAATAAATGTATAAATAAATGTATACATGTATACATATATAAATAAAATGCATAAAATAAAAAAAAAAAATAGAATGTATAAATATTAATTAATGTAATTAATATGATAGAATGAAAATTCTACTAATTAGTCATATACTAATTAGTCATATATTTCTATTAGAGAAATATCTATTAGAAAAATAGAATTCTATTAATTCCATTTAGTCATATCTAGTTCTATATCATTAGTTATATTGGTTATATCTAATATAACTAATGATATAGATATAATGATATAGATATAACTATAGAACTATGAATTATATAGTTCATATTAAATATATAGCTAATAGCTAAGCTAAGATCCAGCAGTTTCCTGAATTCCTATACACTATTTCTATTTGTTATACTATTTCTATTATGTGAGCCCGCTTAGCTCAGAGGTTAGAGCATCGCATTTGTAATGCGATGGTCATCGGTTCGATTCCGATAGCCGGCTTTTTTTTTTCTCTATCGATTTTTCCATGATTGATAATCTCTCCTTTTCTCAAAATCCAAATGTTGGATCACCGATCTATTATGTCGTGGTAACTTGTAACTATGAATAAAAAATGGATTGGAGCAATTAGATCTCTACAGAACAAATCATAAAACGGAGCCTCAACTTCCTATATATACATATACAAAAAATCCGGATATTAATAGAATTCATTTCATTCTACTTTGTAATACTTCAGTAAATTTAGCTTTGCTTTGTTTATTCTTTAGTTCAGTCTTAATTTAAGATTTATTCTGTAAAATGAAATTTCAATAAAATAAAAAAAGGAGTCTTTATGTCTCGTTACCGAGGACCTTGTTTCAAAAAAATACGCCGTCTGGGGACTTTACCAGGACTAACTAGTAAAAGACCTAAATCCGGAAGTGATCTTAAAACCCAATTGCGTTCTGGGAAAAGATCGCAATATCGTATTCGTCTAGAAGAAAAACAGAAATTGCGTTTTCATTATGGTCTGACGGAGCGACAATTAGTTAGATATGTACATATCGCTGGAAAAGCCAAAGGTTCAACAGGTCAGGTTTTACTACAACTACTTGAGATGCGTTTGGATAACATCCTTTTTCGATTGGGTATGGCTTCGACCATTCCTGGAGCTAGGCAATTAGTTAACCATAGACATATTTTAGTTAATGGTCGTATAGTGGATATACCAAGTTATCGTTGCAAACCCCGAGATATTATTACTACGAAGGATAAACAAAGATCGAAAGCTCTGATTCAAAATTATATTACTTCATCCCCCCCCGAGGAATTGCCAAAACATTTGACTATTGACTCATTCCAATATAAAGGATTAGTAAATCAAATAATAGATAGTAAATGGATCGGTTTGAAAATAAATGAGTTGTTAGTCGTAGAATATTATTCCCGCCAGACTTGAACCTAACGAAAATAAGAAAGAAAGATTCAGAGAATTTTGCCCTCTTTTCGGCGAAGTAAATAGATCTAAGGGCCTTGATCCGCATTTTTCTCATTCACGTATTACAAATAGATCAGCAGTAGGATTTTTTTTTTCTTTTTTGCTCTTTCTGATATTTGTATTTTACGTACCGCAGTAATGTAATTAGGAATAGAGAATTTCTGAAATAGAGAATTTCTATCAAATAAAAGTCTTATTGCTGGAATAATGGTATCCAATGTTATTTGATTTGATACATTGTGGTCGGTAACGTTGGTGAATTAACAGAAACGGAAAGAGAGGGATTCGAACCCTCGGTAAACAAAAGCCTACATAGCAGTTCCAATGCTACGCCTTGAACCACTCGGCCATCTCTCCTACATAATCTTATTATTGACCAGAAACCGAGTGAATAGCGAGTCATTCATATTATTGCAGTACAGGTATGACCGATCAATGGTTCCATAGGAATAATTCCTTTCAAATTTCCTATTTCTCAACACCAACTTCTCTCATCAGCTACCCCATGGATCTATTACAAATTCATGAATCGTCCCATGGGTTTTTATTTCCATTGTATGGCATATGACGTATACATGTCATGTAAACAAAACGTATGGTTACTCTACTCTATTTTATCATGGAATAATTATTCTTTTTCCTCTTTGGATCATAACCAAATGAAAACTTCTCGAGTTATAAAAATCCGTAGTAAAAGAAAGTCCTTGGTTATTCAACTTAGATGAAATCTTAGATGAAATAGTAATAGTTCCATTCATTGGTATACTACAAAATTGTAATGAAATCCAATCTGATTCAAATATTTCATATCTTTCCTTGTCCAAACAAAATGGGACAATTTGAGCGGAAGGTCCACATTTTTAGAATTAGTCTGTTTTATGTTATTTCGTATTGTACAATTCCTTTGTTTGTGGGATCATTTTCCCCGAAGGGTAATGAAAAGAGTTCTAATTATAGATTATAGAAAGGATTGCTAATTATGCCTAGATCTCGGATAAATGTAAATTTTATTGATAAGACCTCTTCAATTGTAGCCAATATTCTATTACGAATAATTCCGACAACTTCAGGAGAAAAAAAGGCATTTACCTATTACAGAGATGGTGCGATTTGATTCTTTTTTCTTCTTTTTTTATTTTTTAGACTTCAGTATTATGAGAAAGAGACGTGATTCGGGATAGAAAGAACCAAATTATTGAAATAAACCTACGCTTGGTGAAGGTGAGTTTGAAGATAGAACAATTCCTTCTGTCGTGTATCCTCGATTGATGCGGCCTCGGATGCTTCAATTGTTAATTTGAGTATTGAGCGAAAGGTTACACCTATGGGTTCTATATTGTAGGTCAATCCTATTCCACTAGTACCAATAGGCAGCATAGGGGAAGAAGCACTACACCAAGGAATCAACAATACGAAAACTTTGTTATAAATTTCCCCTTTCCTTATTGGTATCGGGACTAACAAGAATGGTTGGGACAACAAACATCCATCTCGTTCGTACTTTGGATACCCGTATAACCATCAAAGATCGTTGAAGTGACTAATTCCTGAAAATAGGAGGCGTTGAGGACAAAGAAATTGTTGGAGTTACCATTTCCATCTAGCACTAATACGATTGGTGTTAAAAAAACCTCTTGCGGGAAGGCTGGCTAGAGATTTCTTGTAAAAATACCAGCTCCTGTCAGTTCATAATGAGATGAGAATAGTTAAATTGGAATTCCATGGATTATTCCCCATGGTACTATGCACAGAAGGGGGGAGCCGTATGAGATGAAAATCTCACGTACGGTTCTGGAACGGAGATTCTTTGAATAGAATGAACGACCGTAACGGATGTTGGCTCAATCCGAAGGAAATTATGCGGAAGCTTTACAGAATTATTATGAAGCTACGCGACCAGAAATTGATCCCTATGATCGAAGTTATATACTCTATAACATAGGCCTTATACACACAAGCAACGGAGAGCATACAAAGGCTTTGGAATATTATTTCCAGGCACTAGAACGAAACCCATTTTTACCGCAAGCTTTTAATAATATGGCCGTGATCTGTCATTACGTGCGACTATCTCCACTATAGAAAGAAGGAAAAAAAGATCAAATCAACTAGTAAATACTATAAAAAAATGGGCTTTCTACATATGCATCGTTCAAAGCAACGATTTTGATCAGCTGTAGCAAGGAAAGAGATTTCACAAGAACCAAAATAGGAAGAAATAGGTACGGCCTATATATTCTATGGATAAAGGATCGAATTGATAGAGAAAGCACCGTAAAGATCAATTAGCGAGCTATTGAGTCGATACAGTTAAGAACTGCTTACTTATGTCATGATATGGGATAAAAGTTAGGAATCAACTTATGTAATAGAGTCGATCCACTAAGGTATTGAGCAGCGGTGTAGCATCAGATCCCAAAGATAGTAAGTTCTTTTTTTTTTTTCTTATGGAGGAAAAAAGTCTTTTTCAAAAATTCTATATGAATTTCATATATGAAACCGAGATAGTTACCTTTCAGAAAATTCTAACGATATAGGGGAATATCTATGCTTCATTCGTCTGAAGGTGGGAAAAAAGATAAAACTGATTATTGATCAAAATAAGAGTTTGAAACTTAATGTAATTAACTTCTTTTGTTTTTGTTAACCCAAGAAAAAAATGGGATAGATTTATGAGAAATCTAATTCAGTTAGCATAGGATAGATTAAGATGGAACGCAAAAAGAATCGATTGCTGAGCCGTATGAGGTAGGAAACTCTCAAGTACGGTTCTAAGGAAAGGAACCACCTATTCCGACCGGGGAGAACAGGCCATTCTACAGGGTGATTCCGAAATTGCGGAGGCTTGGTCCGATCAAGCTGCTGAGTATTGGAAACAAGCTATAGCGCTTACTCCAGGTAATTATATTGAAGCACATAATTGGTTGAAGATCACGAGGCGTTTCGAATTCGAATAAGACCACTCTTTTGTTTAATTCATTCAAATTGGTTGTTGGATCCATCAATCAAATAAAATAGATCGTTCCTTTGAGAAGATCCAATCAAGAA